CTATACATTATTTTTTTGTTTTTTAATAATGTATTGTTTGTTTTAGTTTATGTTGAGCATGTGCTTCCTTCGACTTTAGCCTGGTTTAGGGGTTTGACAGGAAAATAATGAGGTTGTTAGGGGCAAGGGGGGTAGGGGGGTTTGACGAAAGTTTAACGGGGGGGAGATCTTAATATTATCTGGATTAAATAAATAAATGTTATGCACCTGATATATTTTAATGCGATTATTTGTTTAATGTCTTGTAACATTCAACCCTATTCCGTGCGCGAATTAAAATATCATGTTCAACCTTAGTTGTACTTTTTTAGAAGGTGTCCCACATGTAAGATGAAAGGAAAACCTAAAAAAAATACTAAATGCCCGTGAATTAATGCTCGGCTTAGTGAGTAATGAATTTAATGTATAACACCATTAATCAAATGCCGGGCACAATTCAAATTATGGGGGTTTCTTGTGTGGGAACCTGAAATAGGAACCAAATGCCAGTAATAGTTCATTTTATGCTACCGTACAATTACTGTCCTTGACCTATCAATGAACGTATTCACTTGACTTACACTGGTTGGTGGTTTCTTACTGCGCTTTAATGTTTGCTTGATTCTTAACTGTTAAATTAAAATATAAAAAATCCATGCTTAATTAGATTTATAATGGAATTAAGAATTTTCGTTTATGTATGAAAGATTTCTATGTCAAATTTGATTATTTATTAGTTATTTTAGTTGTATATTTTAGTTCATGTGTTAAACATGAATGTTATATCGGTATTGTTCTGTTTAAGTTAATTTATTTTTAGGTAAGTAGTAATATTTCATTTTTCATTGATTTATACATTTTTTTATTGAAAATATCATGTTATTTCTGGTTTTGTACATTAAATTATTGTTTAATTTTCATTTAATGTACTAATGAACATGTGTATATGTAATATAATACATATTATGTAATATAATACATATTATGTAATATAATACATATTATGTAATATAATACATATTATGTAATATAATACATATTATGTAATATAATACATATTATGTAATATAATACATATTATGTAATATAGTACATATAGGTGTTGGTAGCAAAGCATAATATATGCTTCAGAGGGTGGTCTAATTTATGATCTCAGCTTTGGGAGTTGAGGATGGAAGTTAAAGTCTTTTCTCTCTGATTTTCAGCGCTAGGAAGAATTTTAATCTTCAATCTTCGGATTACAAAACCGATGCTTTGGCTGTTAAGCTACTAGGGCTTATCAATTTATTACTTTGTTTTCTAGTCAACCTACTAATGGATTTAGTACTAGGAATAAAGAGAAGTAAAGTACTGATGCTACTTGGCCAATAATAATGTATGGGTGTTCTACTGGTATTCCTCCGATTCATGTTAATACTAGCATGTCTGCTACTAAAATTCAGAATAGGAGCTGTGAAGCTGGTCGGAATGTAAGTCCTCGTTGTTTTGAAGTGTGAAGAATTGGTACTACTATTAGGACTAGGATGGAGGATAATAGGGCTAATACTCCGCCAAGTTTGTTAGGGATTGATCGTAGGATAGCGTAGGCAAATAGGAAATATCATTCTGGCTTGATGTGTGGTGGGGTTACTATTGGGTTTGCTGGGGTGAAGTTGTCTGGATCTCCAAGGAGGTTTGGGTAAAATAGAGCAAGTATTGTTAGGGCGGTTAATATAATAATGAATCCTAGTAGGTCTTTGTAAGAGAAGTATGGATGGAATGGGATTTTGTCTGCGTCAGAGTTCAATCCTACTGGGTTGTTTGACCCTGTTTCATGGAGAAATAGGAGGTGAATTATTGTAGCGCCGGCAACTACAAATGGGAATAGGAAGTGAAATGCGAAGAATCGGGTTAGTGTGGCGTTGTCAACTGAGAAGCCCCCTCAGATTCATTGGACTAGTGAGTCTCCTACGTATGGGACTGCAGATAGTAGGTTGGTAATTACTGTAGCGCCTCAAAATGATATTTGTCCTCATGGGAGTACATATCCTACGAATGCTGTTATTATTACTAATAGGAATAGTACGACCCCGATGTTTCATGTTTCTTTGTAAAGGTACGAGCCGTAGTAAAGCCCTCGGGCAATGTGAAGATATAGGCAAATGAAGAAGAAGGAGGCTCCGTTTGCATGTAGGTTGCGAATTAATCATCCATAATTAACGTCTCGGCAGATGTGGGCTACTGAGGAAAAGGCAGTTGAAATGTCTGATGTGTAGTGTATGGCTAGGAATAGTCCTGTGATGATTTGTGAGATAAGGCATAATCCTAGGAGAGAGCCAAAATTTCATCATGCTGAAATGTTGGATGGGGTTGGTAGATCCACTAGGGCATCGTTAGCAATTTTTAGAAGTGGGTGGGTTTTTCGTAGGTTTGCCATTAATTGTTTCTATAGTTGAATTACAACGGTGGTTTTTCATATCATTGGTTTCGGTTAAAGTCCGGGTAGAAATTATGAGTTATTTTATTTTCCTTTTTTTGGTCATGCTGGTGTTAGGGTTTTTGGGTGTAGCTTCTAATCCTGCTCCGTATTTTGCTGCTTTAGGGTTGGTGTTGGCAGCTGCTGGTGGTTGTGGGGTTTTAGCAGGGTATGGTGGGTCGTTTATTTCTTTAGTGCTGTTTCTTATTTATTCGGGGGGTATGTTAGTGGTATTTGCATATTCTGCTGCTCTTGCTGGTGAGCCATACCCTGAGTCATGGGGGGATTGGTCTGTTTTGGGGTATGTGGTTGGTTATATTTTTCTTTGTGTTTTAGGTATTGGTGTATTTTATGTGGAATGATTTGATTGTTATTGTGGAATTGTTGATGAATATCGGGATTTTTCAGTGTTGCGTGGAGATTTTAGTGGGGTTTCTTTTATTTATTATTTGGGCGGGGGGATATTAATTATTTGTGGGTGAGCTTTGTTGCTTACTCTTTTTGTTGTTCTTGAATTAACTCGTGGTCGTAGTCGTGGGGCTTTGCGAGCAATTTAAAATATTATTATTGTGAGGATAATTAGGGCGTTTGTTAGGAAGAATGTTGCTAGGTATACTTTAATAAGTCCTTGTTGTGGATTGTTGATGATTTTGATTATTGGTAGTTGAATGTTTACGATTCCTTTTGGTCCTAGTTTTTCAAATCATGTTTGATCTACTAGTTGAGTGGCTACTTTTTGTCCTAATGCTAAGGTAAGTTTTGGGGTCATTCGATGGATTACGGCTGGGAAGTAGCCTAGCATATTTGAGAAGTTGTGTGTTTTAGTGTGTGGTTTGGTTTTGTATTGTTTATTTGTTAGGTTAGTTAGTTCTATGGCGGTAAATAGTCCAATAACGGTAACTGCTAGGGCGCTTAGTTTTAGTGTTGGGGGTATTGTTATAATTGGTGTTTTTATTGGTAGGAAGTTTGATGTGATGATTAGACCTGCAATGATGCTTCCTCAAGCTAGTCGTTTGATTGGGTTTAAGACTGCAGGGTTGTTTTCGTTAATTGGGGAGAGTGGAAGAAATCGTGGTTGGCCTATTGAGGCAAAAAAGATAATTCGGAAGCTGTATACGGCCGTGAATGAAGTGGCGATCAAGGTTAAGGTTAGGGCTCAGGCGTTAAGGTAGGATGTGTTTATGGCTTCAATAATTGCATCTTTGGAGAAGAATCCTGCTAGGAATGGAGTGCCTGTAAGGGCTAAGCTGCCAATAGTTATGCAGGATGAAGTAAATGGGAGCAGTTTGTGTAGGCCCCCTATTTTTCGGATATCTTGTTCGTCGTTTAAGCTGTGAATAATAGATCCTGAACAAAGGAATAGTATTGCTTTGAAGAATGCGTGTGTACAAATATGTATGAATGCAAGTTGTGGTTGGTTTAGTCCAATAGTCACTATTATGAGTCCGAGTTGGCTGGATGTTGAAAAGGCAACAATTTTTTTGATATCATTTTGTGTGAGTGCACAAGTGGCTGTGAATAACGTGGTTAATGCCCCTAAACATAGGCAGGTTGATAGAACTGTTTGGTTGTTTTCTATTATTGGGTGTAGTCGGATCAATAGGAAGATTCCTGCTACGACCATTGTACTTGAATGCAGTAGGGCAGAGACTGGTGTGGGGCCTTCTATTGCTGATGGTAGTCATGGGTGTAGACCAAATTGGGCGGATTTTCCTGTTGCAGCAATTACTAATCCTATAAGAGGGAGTGTTAGGTCTGTTTCTTTTGAGATGATAAATACTTGTTGAATTTCTCAGCTGTTTAGGTTTATTGCCATTCAGGCTATAGCTAAGATGAGTCCGATATCACCAACTCGGTTGTAGATGACGGCTTGGAGTGCTGCAGTGTTTGCATCTGTTCGTCCGTATCATCAGCCGATTAGGAGGAATGATATGATTCCTACACCCTCTCAGCCAATAAATAGTTGGAACAGGTTGTTGGCTGTTACTAGAATGATTATTGCTACTAAAAATATAAGTAGGTATTTAAAGAATCGGTTCATGTTTGGGTCTGCATGCATATATCATGAGGCGAATTCTAGGATTGATCATGTAACGTATAGGGCAACTGGGGTGAAGATGATTGAGTAATGGTCAAATTTGAAGCTTGTATTTAGATCAAATGTTATTGTATTAGCTCATTGCCAGTTTGTTAGTACTGTTTCTATTCCTTGATCTAGGAATAGGAATAGTGGGATCAGGCTTACGAAAAATGCTGTTTGAACGGCAGTTTTAACATGTGTTACAGCCCAGTCTTTTTTTATTGGGTTTGGGTTTAATGTCATTATAATCGGGTAGATTAGTAGCGTGAGAATGATTAGAAGGCTCGAGTTTAGTGTTAAAGTTGTTAAGGGCATAGCCACTACTTGGAGTTGCACCAAGAGTTTTTGGTTCCTAAGACCAATGGATTAACTATTATCCTTTAGGGGCCGAGTGAGCCGTGGATTTAAACCACGGTCTTGAAGGACTAGCAATTCTTCAGGCTTGTGTCTTACTCTCTCGGTAAGCAAGAAGGTTTTATCTCCTATTTTTAGAATCACAATCTAATGTTTTGGTTAAACTATATTTACATAAGCATCATCCTCATATTAGTTCAGGTTTGAGTACTAGAAGTAGTACTGGAATGAGGTGTATAGCAATTAGTAGGTGTTCTCGGGTGTGTGATGGTTCTAAACCAATGATGTGACTTGGGGTTGGGCCCCGTTGTGTTATTAGGAATATGTAAAGTGAGTATCCGGCTGTGATTAGGGTTCCTAATCCTGTTAATGCGATAGATCAGTATGATCAGTTAAACATTGATGTGATGATTATTAGTTCTCCTATTAGGTTTGGAAGTGGTGGGAGTGCCAGGTTGGCTAGGTTGGCAATAAATCATCAAGCGGCTATTAAGGGAAGGATTATTTGCAGACCTCGAGCTAATAATAGGGTGCGGCTGTGGGTTCGTTCGTAGTTGGTATTGGCCAGACAAAATAGTGCTGATGATACTAGTCCGTGGGCAATTATTAGGATAATTGCTCCTGTGAATCCTCATGGGGTTTGAATAAGAATTCCTCCTGCCACTAGGCCTATGTGGCTGACTGATGAGTATGCGATTATTGATTTTAGGTCTGTTTGTCGTAAGCAGATAGAGCCTGTTATGATGATTCCTCAGAGGGCGAGGATGATGAATGGGTAGGCTAATTCTTTGGTTAGTGGGGTTAAAATAATAATTATTCGTATCATTCCGTATCCACCCAGTTTCAGTAGTACAGCGGCTAGGACTATGGATCCTGCTACTGGGGCTTCTACATGGGCTTTTGGTAGTCATAAGTGGACTCCATAAAGTGGTATTTTTACCAGAAATGCTATTAAGCAGCCTGCTCATCATAGTTTGTCTCCTCATGAAGATAGAGTGAGGGGTTTTGTATATTGGATTGTTAGCATTGATAGGGTACCGAGGTCTTTTTGTAACGCGAGTAGTGCAACAAGCAGTGGGAGCGAACCTGCTAGTGTATAGAATAGGAAGTAAGTTCCTGCATTGAGTCGTTCTGTCTGGTTTCCTCATCGTGTAATAATGATTAGGGTAGGAATTAATGTGGCTTCAAATATTACATAGAATATAATGATCTCTGTTGCCCCGAATGCTATGATTAAGAATATTTGTAGTGAAATTAGCAGTGTAATGTAGGATCGTTGACGGCCAATTGGTTCGAATCGCATGTGGTTTTGGCTTGCTAGGATTATTAATGGGAGAAGTCAGCAGGATAAAACTAGGAGTGGCGTTGATAGGGGGTCTGTTGCTAGGTAGGTGTTTGTGGTGGATCATCCTATTTCTGAGTCTCATTTAAATCATATTAGGCTGATAGAGGCAATGATGAAGCTTTGGTAAGTAGTTGTGGTTCATAGTCATTTTTTATTTACTAATCAAGTGGTGGGGATGAGTATAATGGTAGGAATTAGTACTTTTAACATTGTAGTAGGTTAAGGTTTATTAGGTGATCTGTGCCGTGGGTACGTGAGGTGGCTACTAGGAGGGCTAGGCCTGCGCTGGCTTCACAGGCGGAAAAAGCTAGTAGTATTATTGGTGCTGAGGAAAATATGGTGGATTCTGTTTGGAAGGATCATAGGGCTATAGCAATGTACAGTGATAGTATTATTGCTTCTAGGCAAAGGAGGGCGGATAATAAGTGTTTTCGGTGGAAGGCTAGGCCTGAGAATCCTAGGGTAAATGCCAATGTGAAGCTGAAATGTACGGGAGTCATAAGACGATCATGGAGTTGAACCATGTTCTGCTGAGCCGAAATCAGCAATCTTTACATTGGACTAATCGTCTATTCAGCTCATTCTAGTCCTCCTTGAATTCATTCGTATACCAGTCCTAGAGTTAGTAGAATAATAATTGATATGGCTCAAAAGAATGCGTTTGTGGTGTCAGGTAGTTGATCTCCTCATGGGAGTGGGAGTAGAAGTGCGATTTCTAGGTCGAATAGCAGAAATAGGATTGCTACCAGAAAGAAGCGCATTGAAAATGGGAGTCGGGCGGATCCGAGTGGGTCAAAGCCGCATTCATATGGGGAAAGTTTTTCTGAGTCAGGGTTTATCTGGGGAAGTCAAAATGAGACTGTAATCAATACGCAGGAAAGGGTAGTGGTGATAATTAGGATTGAAATAATAGGATTCATTATCTTTCCCTGGGCTTTAACCAGGATTAAATAATTGGAAGTCATTTGTATTGAAGTTGATACTAGAAAGATTATGAGCCTCATCAATAAATTGAGACATATAGGAATAGTCATACTACGTCAACGAAGTGTCAGTATCATGCGGCGGCTTCGAATCCAAAGTGATGTTCTGAAGTAAAGTGATATTTGATTTGGCGTAGGAGACATACTGCTAAGAAGGTGGAGCCAATAATGACATGTAGGCCGTGGAATCCGGTGGCTACGAAGAATGTTGAGCCATAAACTCCATCTGCAATGGTAAATGGGGCTTCATAATATTCTATGGCTTGCAGGAGTGTGAAATAAAAACCTAAAATGATTGTGAGGGTTAGGGATTGGATGGCTTGTTTTCGTTCTCCTTCTATAATGCTGTGGTGTGCTCATGTAACTGTAACGCCTGAGGCAAGTAGAACGGCTGTGTTTAATAGGGGCACTTCAAACGGGTCTAGAGTAATGATACCAGTTGGAGGTCAGCATCCTCCTAGCTCTGGGGTTGGGGCTAGACTTGAATGGTAAAAGGCTCAGAAGAACCCTAGGAAAAAGAATACTTCTGATGTAATAAATAGGATTATTCCGTACCGTAGTCCTTTTTGTACTGGTGGTGTATGATGTCCTTGGAAGGTCCCTTCTCGTACAATGTCTCGTCACCATTGGTATATAGTAAGTAGGAGTAGAATTATTCCTAATGTTATTAGAGTTGTTGTTTGGAAGTGGAATCATATGGCTGTTCCTGATGTTACTAGTAGGGCGGCTACTGCGCCTGTTAGGGGTCATGGGCTTGGGTCAACTATGTGATATGCGTGTGCTTGGTGTGCCATTATACGTTTTCTTGAAGGTACAGGCTTAGTAGGAGTACAAATACGTAAGCTTGGATTATAGCAACCGCTACTTCTAGTAATGTTAAAAGAAACAGTACTGTTGCTGTCAGAATAGCTACTGTAGGCATAATTGGTAAAAGCACAAAGACTGCAGTAGCAATTAGTTGAATTAGTAGGTGGCCTGCTGTTAGGTTTGCTGTAAGTCGTACACCTAGGGCTAGCGGACGAATGAATAAGCTAATTGTTTCGATGATGATAAGTACTGGGATTAGGGGGACTGGTGTTCCTTCTGGCAGTAGATGTCCTAGTGCCACAGTCGGTTGATTTCGTATACCGATGATTACGGTAGCGAGTCATAGTGGGACTGCAAATCCTATGTTTAGGGATAATTGGGTTGTTGGTGTGAATGTGTATGGGAGTAGTCCTAGTAGGTTTATTGAAATTAGGAATAGCATTAGGGATGTTAGCATGATTGCTCATTTATGTCCTCCAAGATTTAGTGGGAGGAGGAGTTGTTGTGTGAATCGGTTAATAAATCAGCCTTGTAGGGTTAGGATTCGATTATTTAGCCATCGGGATGTTGGAGTAGGGAAAAGAATTCATGGTAGGGTTAAGGCTAAGGCGATTAAAGAAATTCCTATGAGTGTGGGGCTCATGAATTGGTCAAAAAAGCTTAGTATCATGGTCAGCTTCAAGAGTCTATTTTTGGTTTTTTTGCAGTTTGCAGGTTGGGCTCATTATTAAACGTGTGTGCTATTACTTTTGTTGGAAGAATGGCTAAGAACACGGCCCATGAGAATACTAGGATAGTGAATCAGGGAGCGGGATTTAACTGTGGCATGTCACTAAGGGTGGTTGGGAGTCACCAATCTTTAGCTTAAAAGGCTAACGCTGTTTCCCTAGTTTAGCTTCTTAGTGAGGCGTCTTCTAGCATTATTGAGGATCAGTTTTCAAAGTGTTGTAGAGGAACTGCTTCAACTACGATTGGTATAAAGCTGTGGTTTGCGCCGCAGATTTCAGAGCATTGTCCATAATATACTCCTGGTCGGGCGGCAATAAATGCTGTTTGGTTTAGGCGTCCTGGTACTGCGTCCATTTTCACTCCTAAGGATGGAACTGCTCATGAGTGTAGGACGTCTTCTGCTGTCACTAATACTCGTACAGGTGATTCTATGGGTACTACTATTCGATGGTCTGTTTCTAGCAGTCGGAATTGTCCTGGGGCTAAGTCTTGTGTTGGGATTATGTACGAGTCAAATCCAAGGTCTTCGTAGTCAGTGTACTCGTAGCTTCAGTATCATTGATGTCCGATTGCTTTAATTGTTAAATGCGGGTCGTTGATTTCGTCTATCAGATAAAGGATCCGTAGAGATGGGAGTGCGATTAGAATTAGAATTGCTGCTGGTAATACGGTTCACACGATTTCAATTTCTTGTGAATCTAGGATAAACATGTTAGTAACTTTGGCAGTTACCATTGCCACAATAATATAAAGTACTAGGACGCTAATTAGGAAAACAATTATTAGCGCATGATCGTGGAAGTGAAGTAGTTCTTCTATCAGGGGTGAGGCTGCGTCTTGGAAACCTAACTGTGAGGGATGTGCCATTGAGTTTAAGATACGCAGGGGTTTAACCTACAACTCTGCCTTGACAAGGCAGTGTAATGTTTATTACTAGAATCTTATTAAAAGAAAGTGGCAGAGTGGTTATGCGGCTGGCTTGAAACCGGCAAATGGGGGTTCAATTCCTTCCTTTCTTGAATGTGGGCTTTGGCTTCTAATTTTTGATTATCTGATGGTGGTTGAACTCGGACGTACGCTGGTTCTTCGAATGTGTGGTATGGTGGAGGACATCCGTGTAGTCATTCAACATTTGTTTCTGTGAGTTCTACTCATTTTACTTCTCGTTTGGCAGTAAATGCTTCTCAGAGGATAAATAGGAACAAGACTACGGCTGTGAGGGAGATTAGTGATCCAATAGAGGAGATTGTGTTTCATAGGGTGTAGGCATCTGGGTAGTCTGAATAACGTCGTGGTATTCCTGCTAATCCTAGGAAATGTTGTGGGAAAAAGGTTAGATTTACTCCTACAAATATAATTCCGAAGTGTACTTTGGTTCATGTGTTGTGCAGTGTATATCCTGAGAACAGAGGGAATCAGTGTACGAAACCCCCTATAATAGCAAAGACTGCCCCTATGGATAGAACATAATGGAAATGAGCTACTACATAGTATGTGTCATGTAATACAATATCGATTGATGAGTTTGCTAGTACGATACCTGTCAGGCCACCAACTGTAAATAGGAAAATAAAACCTAGGGCTCAAAGGAGTGGGGTTTCTCATTTGATGACTCCTCCGTGTAATGTGGCTAGTCAGCTGAATACTTTTACTCCAGTTGGAATTGCGATGATTATTGTGGCGGAAGTGAAGTAAGCACGGGTGTCTACGTCTATTCCTACTGTAAACATGTGGTGTGCTCATACAATGAATCCTAGAAGTCCGATAGCCATTATTGCTCAGACTATTCCTATATACCCAAATGGTTCTTTCTTACCGGAATAATAAGCAACAATGTGTGAGATTATTCCGAATCCTGGTAAGATTAAAATGTATACTTCTGGGTGGCCAAAGAATCAGAATAGGTGTTGGTAGAGGATTGGGTCTCCACCTCCTGCGGGGTCAAAGAAGGTTGTATTTAAGTTTCGGTCGGTCAGAAGTATTGTAATTCCTGCAGCTAGGACGGGCAGGGATAAGAGTAACAGAACAGCGGTGACTAAAACAGCTCATACAAACAGAGGGGTTTGGTATTGTGTAATGGCAGGCGGTTTCATGTTAATAATTGTAGTGATAAAATTAATGGCCCCCAGGATTGATGAAATTCCTGCAAGGTGAAGTGAGAAAATTGTCAGGTCAACAGACGCTCCGGCGTGGGCTAGGTTTCCAGCTAGAGGGGGATATACAGTTCAACCTGTACCAGCTCCAGCTTCTACTCCTGAGGAGGCTAGTAGAAGAAGAAATGATGGTGGTAGGAGTCAGAAGCTTATGTTGTTTATTCGGGGAAATGCTATGTCTGGAGCGCCGATCATTAATGGCACGAGTCAGTTGCCAAATCCTCCAATTATTACTGGTATTACTATAAAGAAAATTATTACAAAAGCATGCGCTGTGACGATGACATTGTAAATTTGGTCATCTCCAAGAAGGGCGCCTGGTTGACTTAATTCAGCACGGATTAGAAGGCTTAGTGCGGTTCCCACCATTCCGGCTCAGGCACCAAATACTAGATATAGGGTACCAATGTCTTTGTGATTAGTAGAAAAGAATCAGCGGGTGATTGCCACAGGTAAGATGGCTGAATGCTTAAGCGGTGGGCTGTAGTCCCATATACAGAGGTTTAATTCCTTTTCTTATCAAGCTCTGTGGTGTACAACATATTAAATTGCAAATTTAAAGATGCGGGTTCATGCCTGTCGGAGCTTTAGTTATACCCCCCCCCCCCCCCCCCCCAAGGGGGGGGGGGTAGGTGGATGCTCGCTGGCTTGGGCGCTTAGCTGTTAACTAAGATTTTGGGGGATCGAGGCCCTCCCATCTATTAAGGCCTTAGCTTAATTAAAGCATCTGAGTTGCATTCAGGATATGTGGGATAAAGTCCTGCAGGTCTTATCAGGGACTAGGAGATTTTCACTCCTGCTTAAAGCTTTGAAGGCTTTTGGTCTGGGTTCTATCCTAAGTCTCTATGTTGTTATTGCTATTACTGCTGGGGTTACCGGGAGTATTATGGCTGTTATGATTATTGTAATTGATAGGGGTATTGTTATTTGTTTTGATTTTAGTCGTCATGGTGTTTTGGCGTTGTTTGTGTTTGGTGAAATTGTTAGTGTTATGGTGTAGCATAGTCGTAGGTAGAAGAATAGGCTTAGTAGGGCTGTTATTGCTATTAGCGTAGCGATTAGTGGGAGGTCTTGTTTGGTTAGTTCTTGTAGAATTATTCATTTTGGTATGAATCCGGTTAGTGGGGGTAGACCTCCTAATGATAGTATGGTTGTCATGGTTAGTATTGTAAGAATTGGGGCTTTAGTTCATCCTGTTGCCAGTGTATTAATTTTTGTAGCGGTGGTTATTTTTAGTGCTATAAAAGCTGATGATGTTATGATAATATAGATTATTAAGTTCATGATTATTAAATTTGGTAAGTATTTTATTACAATTATTATTCATCCTATGTGTGCAATTGATGAGTATGCTAGGATTTTTCGTAGTTGTGTTTGGTTTAGTCCACCTCATCCTCCTACAAGGGCAGATATTACTCCTAGTGTAATTATTAGTGGTTGTTCTACTCCTGATGAGAGTTGGTAAATTAGGGCTATTGGCGCTAGTTTTTGTCATGTTGATAGGATTAGTCCTGTGGTCAGGTCTAGGCCTTGTAGGACTTCTGGCAGTCAAAAATGTATTGGGGCTAGTCCTACTTTCAGTCCTAGAGCAAGGATTGTAATTGTGGTGATTGTTGGGTTGGATAGTTGTTGGATATCTCATTGTCCTGTAATTCATGCATTTGATGTGGTTGTAAATAGTATTAGTGCTGCTGCTGTGGCTTGTGTGAGGAAGTATTTTGTTGTTGCTTCTACGGCTCGTGGGTGGTGGTGTTGGGCTATAAGGGGAATAATGGCTAGTGTATTGATTTCTAATCCTATTCAGGCGAGCAGTCAGTGTGAGCTAGCGAATGTGATTGTGGTTCCTAGTCCTAGGCTTGTTAGTATGATGAAGGTTACATATGGGCTCATTAGTAAAGGAAGGATTTTAACCAACATGTTCGGGGTATGGGCCCGAGAGCTTATTTAGCTGACTTTGCTAGGAAGTGGTGTAGCGGGAGCACCGAGAGTTTTGATCTCTTGAGGATGGGTTCGAGTCCCTTCTTCCTAAGGAAATGGGGGGATTTTAACTCTCATAATCTACTCTATCAAAGTAGCCCTTTATCATTCAGGCACATTTCCTTTTAGTTGTTTGGGGGGAGGCCTGCCATGGTAATTGGCAAGGCTAGGTTTCAGATAAGTAGGGCTAGGGTTAGTGGTAGGAAGTTTTTTCACATTAGATGTATTAGTTGGTCGTATCGGAATCGTGGGTAGGAGGCTCGTACTCATAAGAATATAACGGAGAGTATAGTGGCTTTTATTATTAGGTTTATTGTTGTTAGTTCTGGGATTAGTGGGGTATGTATTGCTCCTAAAAATAGGATTGTTGATAAGGTATTTATTAGTAGGATGTTTGAGTATTCGGCTAGGAAGAATAGGGCAAATGGTCCTCCTGCATATTCTACATTAAAGCCTGATACTAATTCTGATTCTCCTTCTGTAAGGTCGAATGGGGCTCGGTTTGTTTCGGCTAGTGTTGAGATGTATCATATTGCTGCTAGTGGTCAGGCTGGGGCTATTAATCATGTTGCTTCTTGTGCGGTGTTGAATGTTTTTAGGTTGAACCCTCCTACGATAATAATAATTGAAAGAAGGATAAGGCCTAAGCTCACCTCATATGAGATTGTTTGGGCTACGGCACGTAGGGCTCCAATTAGAGCATATTTGGAGTTTGAGGCTCAGCCCGAGCCCAGGATTGAGTAGACTGCGAGGCTTGATAGGGCTAGCACAAATAGAATTCCTAGGTTTAGTTCTACTACTGGATAAGGCATTGGTATTGGGGCTCATAGTGTTAGGGCGAGTGTTAGTGCAAGAGTTGGGGTGGCTAAAAATAGGAATGGGGATGCGGTTGAGGGACGTACTGGTTCTTTGATGAATAGTTTTACTCCGTCGGCGATTGGTTGAAGGAGGCCGTATGGTCCAACGATGTTCGGTCCTTTTCGTAGTTGTATATATCCTAATACTTTTCGCTCTAAAAGTGTCAGGAATGCGACGGCGAGAAGTACTGGAACAATGTATGCTAGAGGATTGATGATGTGGGTGAGGATAGTATTCATAGCTGAAGGAGGGGAGTTGAACCCCTGGGTGGAAGGGCTTAGGCCTTCTGCAATTACCGGGCTCTGCCACCTTAGCATACCATTATCTTTGGTAGGTTTAGTATACCTCTTTGTCTGTTTTATTTGTTTTCAGCAGGTAGAGGTGGGGCTTGCTTTTAGTATTGGCCCCCTTCATTCCGGTCCTTTCGTACTGGGAAGAAGTAAGTTCATAGATAGAAACCGACCTGGATTACTCCGGTCTGAACTCAGATCACGTAGGACTGTTAATCGTTGAACAAACGAACCCTTAATAGCGGCTGCACCATTAGGATGTCCTGATCCAACATCGAGGTCGTAAACCCTTTCGTCGATATGGACTCTGGGAAAGGATTGCGCTGTTATCCCTAGGGTAACTTGGTTCGTTGATCAGGATTAGTGTCCTGGGTCATTTTTGGTCAGATTTTCTGTTGCTTAGAGGTGTATCTCTTGACTTAATGGATTGTCCCTAGTTCCTCGTGGGGGCTTTTCTTTCCCCCGTGGTCGCCCCAACCGAAGACATTTGGATCATATTTAACGTTTGGTTTTGTGGCCTTTGTGTTCCTTTTGGTTAGCTAGGTTTCTTTACATGTTTGATCTTTTGTCTAAAGCTCCATAGGGTCTTCTCGTCTTATGTGTTTATGTCCGCTTCTGCACGGGCAGATCAATTTCATTGACTAGGGGAGGGAGACAGTTAAACCCTCGTTATGCCATTCATACAGGTCTCTATTTAAAAGACAAATGATTACGCTACCTTCGCACGGTCAGGATACCGCGGCCGTTAAACTTTGTGGTCACAGGGCAGGCGGGACCTCTAGTACTTCCTTTGTTGGCAAGAGGCGATGTTTTTGGTAAACAGGCGGGGTTTGTGTTTGCCGAGTTCCTTCTTCTCCTTTTAGTCTTTCCTTGAGGCACTCCTGTGTTGGGTTAACGGTTTTGGATGTTAAATAGTTTTTTCTTGTTTTTTGTAGTTTGTTCTTTTTCTCTCTGTTGTGGGTCCGTTGATTGTCAGTGGTAGGTCCGTTCTGACTTACACGTGTGCTAGGAGAGGATTTAGATCCTCTTATTACTGATTTTAGCATTATTTCTCCTATGTGTGCATAGGATAGCTTAATATTCTTAGGGGATTGGGAGTGTATTGTCTTTATTATTGGTCTTTATTTACCGGAGCTTTAACGCTTTCTTTACAGGTGGCTGCTTTTGGGCCCACTGAGGTAATTTTGTCCTTTTATAATATGATCTTTGTCCTCCTGAATAAGGTTGTGTTCTGTTTCAAAGGGGCTGTACCCCCTTTGACTAACTCTTATGTATTGCTTTTGTTCTTTTGGTTAATTGTTTTGGTTATAGAATTACATAAGGCTGAACTAACATTCATTTCTTAAGCAACCAGCTATAACTAGGCTCGGTAGGCTTATCACCTCTACTCGGGGGTCTTCCCACTCTTTTGCCACAGAGACGGGTTGGCCCTAATTAGGCTGCCCCGGAGTAGCTCGTCTAGTTTCGGGGTCTCAAACTAAAGTTCTCTTTGCTTGATTTTTGCTTGCTAAACCATGATGCAAAAGGTACGAGTTTTAGTCTCTGCTTTTTTTTGCTTGTATGGTTTGTTTCATTTCTCTTTCAGCTTTCCCTTGCGGTACTTTTTCTATTGCTCTATTTTTGTCCTTTTCTATCACCTATACTTAGGGGGAAGAATGTTTTATTTTATATTTGGGTTTGTTTTGTTATATATGGTTGGTCATTTGTTTTATTATGGCTAGGCTAGCTGTTTTGCTTAGAATGACTCGATTTGCACGAGTGTCTTCTCGGTGTAAGGGAGATGCTGTTCTTTTTAGCTACATCCTAATTTATCCAAGTGCACCTTCCGGTACACTTACCGTGTTACGACTTGCCTCCTCTTTATTTTTTTATTGTTTTATGGATTGTTTTCGTTATTGTTCGAGGAGAGTGACGGGCGGTGTGTACGCGCCTCAGAGCCGGTTTCAAAAGAACTCTCTATTTTCTTTTTACTGCTAAATCCACCTTCAGTCGTGCTTATTTCATGGCACTTTTCGTGTTTTTCTGTATCAGAAAATGTAGCCCATTTCATTCCATCTCATTCGCTACACCTCGACCTGACGTTCTGGGCAGAACCCATTAGGCTTGCTTTTAATCTCTCAAGAGGCAAGCTGGCGACGGCGGTATATAGGCGGTTTAGGCAAGGGATGGTGAGGTTTAACGTGGATTATCGGTTATAGAACAGGCTCCTCTAGGTGGGTTTGAGGCACCGCCAAGTCCTTTGGGTTTTAAGCTAACGCTCGTAGTCCCCTGGCGGATGATATTTGTATATTGTCATCGTTGTTTAAGGCTGAGCATAGTGGGGTATCTAATCCCAGTTTGTTTCTCAACTGTCGTGAGTTCAAAGGTGTTAAAGCTACTTTCGTAGTGGGGCTTCGTTTTATCCGGTAGCGTATGACAGCTTGGGAAGTGTTTGGCTTTAGTTTGTTTGTTTCTTAATCACGCTTTACGCCGTGTAATATCAATTTGAGCCCCTCGTATAACCGCGGTGGCTGGCACGAGTTTTACCGGCTCTTTTGGCCTTGACTAAGTCAAGCTTTCGCTTATTGCTTAATATCTATCACTGCTGAACTCCCTTGTGGGTGTGGCTGAGCAAGGCGTTTTGGGCTACATTTGGTGTGCCTGATGCCGGCTCCTTTTCCCCGAGAGGGGATATAGGGCATTCTCACGGGTACGCGGGTACTTGCATGTGTAAGTCAGGCCAGAACTGATGTTAAAGTCAGGACCAGGCTTTTGTGTCATCGGAGCTTTTTACGGCTCATCTTGGCATCTTCAGTGCCATGCTTTTGTTTAAGCTACGTTAAC